TTCGCACAACCAAAAAATTATTCTGAGGGTCTGCAAGAAGATCAAAAAATAAGAAATTTGATCAAGAATTATGTACAAAAAAATATGAAAACATCTTCTGGCGTCGAGGGAATTGCACGTATAGAGATTCAAAAACGAATCGACCTGATCCAAATCATAATCTATATGGGATTTCCAAAAATATTAATAGAAAGTCGACCCCGAGGAATCGAAGAATTACAGATGAATTTACAAAAAGAAATTAATTCTGTAAATCGAAAACTTAACATTGCTATCACACGAATTGAAAAACCTTATGGAAACCCTAATATTCTTGCAGAATTTATAGCTGGCCAATTAAAAAATAGAGTTTCTTTTCGCAAAGCAATGAAAAAGGCTATAGAATTAACTGAACAAGCGGATACAAAGGGAATTCAAGTGCAAATTGCAGGACGTATCGACGGAAAAGAAATTGCGCGTGTTGAATGGATCAGAGAGGGTAGGGTTCCACTACAAACCATTCGAGCTAAAATTGATTATTGTTCCTATACAGTTCGAACAATCTATGGGGTATTAGGCATCAAAATTTGGATATTTATAGACGGGGAATAATAAACCTTCATTTTCTTTTGCATTCTATCCAGCGATGGAACAAAAAAGAATAAATTCGTTTCTTCTTTTTCTTTTCTGTTCAATAAAAAAAATGAACAATTATAATTCTATAGGGTTTAATAAAAATTCAATTAATCTTTTGATAAAATTGCTATGCTTAGTGTGTGACTCGTTGGTTTTTTTAGGTTTAGTATAAAAATAAGCCCCATAGTATAAACAAATAACTATAACTATAGAAGTAATAACCAACTCATCACTTCGTATTATCTGGATCCAAAGAACCAGTCAAGATATGATATATTGTTCATATTGTTGTAGCAACTGAAATCTTTTTTTTATTAAAAAATTATGCTTCTAAGTCGTCAATCGAAATAAAAAAGAAAGGGTATGGATAAAAGGAAGGATGAGAGAAAGAAAGAAAAAGTATATTAATGATATATAATTCCAATATGTAAGGTCTATGAGTCATCTCAGAAAAAATCTGTGTAATAAAGCATCAATACGGATTCCTCATTAAACGGATCTGCTCATCGAACAAAAAATAAAGAGCTTCGAGCCAATAAAGACTAAGAATATTGACTCAAGAACTAATAGCTCCATTGTATAATTCAGACCTAACCATTAAGTAAGAAGCGATGGGAACGATGGAACCTGTGAATTCAAAAGATTCTAGTGAAAATTCATTCGAATGATTCATTGATCGGGATGGCGGAACCGGCCAGAGACCAATTCATCTATTCGGAAAAGTTATGAACTAATGATAGAACGGAAATAGAAATGGAAAGAGTAAATATTCGCCCGCGAAAACTTTATTTTCTTGGATTGCTAAATTTGGGTCAATCCAATACGATAAAGAATAAAACAAAAGAAAGATTCGTTTTAACATTCTAAAATAGATAAATATAAGAAAAAAGAGTTATTTTATATATTTAGTTATTAGTTATCTATACAAATACAAACAAGATATACAAATTTATATATAATAGATTTGATTTGATCTAGATTAAATGAAATCCATGATTCAGTATATTACTTACTTAAATACATGTATATCTTAATTCAAATTATATTATATCTGAATTGAATTCAAAATCTTTAATTATAATTGATTTTATTCGCGAGGAGCTGGATGAGAAGAAACTCTCACGTCCGGTTCTGTAGTAGAGATGGAATTCAAAACAAACCATCAACTATAACCCCAAAAGAACCAGATTCCGTAAACAACATAGAGGAAGAATGAAGGGAATATCTTCTCGAGGTAATGCTATTTGTTTTGGTAAATATGCTCTTCAGGCACTTGAACCCGCTTGGATCACATCTAGACAAATAGAAGCAGGTCGACGAGCAATGACACGAAATGCACGTCGCGGTGGAAAAATATGGGTCCGTATATTTCCGGATAAACCGGTTACAGTAAGACCCGCAGAAACACGTATGGGTTCAGGTAAAGGCTCTCCCGAATATTGGGTAGCTGTTGTTAAACCAGGTCGAATCCTTTATGAAATGGGTGGAGTAACAGAAAATATAGCCAGAAGGGCTATTTCAATAGCAGCGTCAAAAATGCCTATACGAGCTCAATTCATAATTTCGGGATAAAAAAGAAATTGGCCTTAAAAATTGCGGGTGCAGGTTTCTTTTTTTTTTTTTTTGACAAAAAATATTTCTTTTTTTCTTCGACCTTTGTATTGTAAAAAACAGATAAAAAAAATGATATGATTCAACCTCAGACCCATTTGAATGTAGCAGATAACAGCGGGGCTCGAAAATTGATGTGTATTCGAATCATAGGAGCTAGCAATCGTCGATATGCTCATATTGGTGACGTTATTGTTGCTGTGATCAAAGACGCAGTTCCAAACATGCCTCTAGAAAGATCAGAAGTAGTCAGAGCTGTAATTGTGCGTACTTG